TCTCGTCGAATTTTATTCCCGAATATCAAACTTTTCATATACGCTACGACATTGAAATATCATATGATATATGATGATAGTGACATCATTCCAAATTTCGATTGGAAAAAGGTGAAAAATCTTCTTCGTAATATAGTTATTATAACTAAGAATGTAGTACAAGTAATTCCAAACTTCTCGTAGATGTAGAAAAAGAGAATAAAAAAAAAAAAAGAACCTTCTCCTATTTCTTTTTTGGTCATCCAAAATTGTCAAAGAATTGTCAACAAGAATTTTGTTCTTGTTACGAGCTTGATGTTGATAAATCCACGAATCTAAAAATTCATTTCGGACAGTTGAACCTTCTCGAACTGTTTCTTTTTAAGAACTAAAAAGATTTGTGCCAAAATAACAGATGCAAAGAAGAACAAAAGACCTTGTACGCGCAATGGGTCTTGAAGTACTATTTCTGCATCTCCCTGACCAAATCCACCCACATTAGGATTACTCGTTAATGGTTGATCAAGTTTGATAGATTCACCCTCTGAAACAAGAAGTTCTGGTCCCGGAGGAATAATATCAACTACTTCACGTCCATCTGAGGCATCCAATATGGTTATTTCGTATCCGCCCTTTTCTTTTCGTATAATTTTCTTTACTATACCTGCTGCTGTAGCATTATAAACTGTATTATTACTCTTGCTTCCGTCAGGATAAATCTGACCCCTTCCCCTGTTACCACCTACATATATTGGATATTTTAAGAAGTGAACATCTTTCTTAGTAGCAGGGTCTGGGGAAAGAATAGGAAAGGTGATTTCACTATATTTTTGCCCAGGAACAGGGCCTATCACAAGAATATTTTTTTTATTGGGGCGATAGCTCTGAAAAGAAAGATTGCCTATTTTTTCTTTCATTTCGGGAGAAATACGATCGGGTGGGGCTAATTCAAATCCCTCAGGTAAAATAAGAACAGCCCCTACATTCAAACCCCCTTTTTTGCCGTTAGCAAGAACTTGTTTTAGTTGCATATCATAAGGAATTCGAACAACTGCCTCAAATACAGTATCAGGAAGGACCGCTTGTGGAACCTCAATATCCACGGGCTTATTAGCTAAATGGCAATTGGCACATACAATACGCCCAGTTGCTTCTCGTGGATTTTCATAACCTTGCTGTGCAAAAATGGGATATGCATTTGAAATGGATGACCGGGTTATTATATATATCATGAGCGATACGGAAATGGATCGAGTAATCTGTTCTTTTATCCAAGAAAAAGTATTTCTAGTTTGCATGGTCCAATCGTTGATCCCGAAAATTTCTACAATAAATTGGGTAGGTTCCTAGTATAGTTCCCTATCCACGATTCTGCTATTTACTTTACTGAACTGAATTTACTGAAATAATATTACATTACTGGAATATGGGAAAAACTCCCCTGCCTTGGATGGGTAGAAAGAGTAAAGAGTTAAGTACGATTTTTAATGCTTTGATTGTGTACAAACAAAGTAAGAAACATTCTAATTCGAAATTAGAATTGGATGAATATCCGTATATCTTTTTTCTTTTCAGTCATTCATTGAATGATAAATCACTACAAGCGATGGGGATACACGATTTAAATAACGGAAAATCCAATATTTCAAAATTGTATCTAGAATGACTGGAAAAGTGGAAACAAGACCAGATATAATTTGATCGTTATGAGCAAATCCAAAATCTTTGTAGATAGAGCCAATCATTAATTCCCAACCGTGAGGCGAATGAAATCCGATACATAAATCAGTTACTAAAAGAATAGAAAAAGCTTTTATTGTGTCGCTTAAGTTATATAGGAATTCCTGAACCCAAGAGTTAAGAAGAATAAGTTCTTTATTCCCCAGAATCGAATAACTACTTAGAATAAGTAAACAGATTATATTTGTCGAAAAATGCAAAATCATATGGATACAATCCTCATTGTGCATCTTGATCAATTGAATCGTTTCATTGTGGATTCCTATACGAAGCTTTTGTAGATGTGTTTCCGGGTATTCCTTTATCATTTCGTCCAACAGGCGGAGCTCTTCTAATTCGATGAATTTTTCTAAAAGACTCTTTTCTTGAATATCATTCAAAAAAGTTTCAGATTGTTTAATATTCCACCAATTAGTAATCCAAGATTCCAGGCTTTGTTGAAATGATAGAGAGATCCACCAGGGTAAAAATACTATAGATGCAAGATGTAGAAAAGGAATAAATGCTTTCTTTTTTTCCATTTTTTTTTTCATCTATAAATTGTTAACGAACCTGTTGCGTTCGTCGACTCTATGTGATCGAATATTTCTATCAAACATGAGTTCTATTAAAAAATATCGAATCTATTTTTTTTTTTTTTTTTTTTAGTCTTTGAATCTTGAAAGAAGACAGAAATAGAAAAAGAATCCACTTCGAATGAAGAAAGAATAAAAAATCGCGTTTCCAGATATTGCAATTGGTCAAATTCGAAGAAATTCCTTTCTTTCGATGAATACGCGGCAGAGCCACTTCAATTTCAATATTCAATTAATGAATATTATTTGGATTTCAAGACGAGAGAACTCACTTTCTAAAAAAATATCAAATATTTGGAAAAATTTCACAAGTTACCCATAGCACAAACTAACGAATTGAAGATCTGAATGTGATGATCAAAAAGGGGTGGCAAAACAAGACAGAATTTTGAGAATTCAATTATTAATTAAATTATCGTTATGACTATAAGATATAAGAAATCCAATTGTTTGATCATTAAAAAGAACAAAAGAAAGGATAAAAAGAAAAATGGCTAAAAAAGAGAAAAAATTTACATGATTTATTTGTATTATATCTAACCTATCAATTCCAAATACTGGGCTTAAAAAAGAAAATTATTTATTTCGATTTTTTACTTTTTTTTACTGAATTGAATAGATTTCCATACGAATAAAAGACCTCTTTTCGTAGACAAATTTGTAGACAAAAACAGTTTTCCTTTTTGGTTGTTCTGTATACGTCTGCTTTGACCCGAATGAGCGTTCTGATGAAATTTCCTTTAAGGTAGGTATGCCGTAGAAAAATCGGACTGTAGAGTTTTTATTTTACTCCGAGCTAAGATAAGGAAAGAGTTCATTTCAAAATACTTCAATTGGTACACGCAAGAAATAGGCCAATTCCGCAGCTTTTTGTTCAATTTCTCGTGGAGTCAAATTCTCATCAGTACGAGTCAAGGGAATAGCCCCCTGACCTCTGATTTCTAGATAAAGGACACGACGAGTAGAAATACCCTCTTTAAGTTCTATTCTAATAGACTGAATATCTTTTATAAGAAATCGGAGGAATATGCGACGATTTTTTCCAGGAAATCCCCAACGAAAAATACATACTATTCCTTCTTTTCTATCGAATCGATCATAACCACTACCTACATTCCACGAAATTGTACACCACAAATAGGAGCTAATAAAGAGGCCTGCAATCCCATAAAAAGACATCACGATCCCTTGCGGAAAAAAAAGAATTTGCTGGGGGGGAAATAAAGAGATCAAATTCCTACCAAGATAGCTGGAAATTCCAACCAACAAGAATCCTAATGAACCTAAAAAAAGGATAAATGCCCAGCAGAAATTACTTATTTTTCGAGATCCCGTTATAAGTTCTATCCATATACGTTCTGATCGCCAATTCATACTAGATCTGGTTGCATTTAATTTGAATTGAAAGAATATCCCAAATGAATTTCACTTTCCTTACTCTTTTTGTTTCCGACGTAACTCTCATCAACTAGTACTATTCTGATGTGAATCTTTACTTTAAATTAGTTAGATCGAAGATAATAGGGTCTACCCCTATGTCATGTTTCCACATGCGTTGCGTAAGGGCTCTTTCATTTATGTTCGGAAGAAATCACGCGGTATACCATTCTGCTAAATAGATATCTGTGTTATGATTCAAGTCTAAGTCTTGAAAAATGAGATTTGTCCTACAAGACCTAAACAATCTTGTTTTTTTGAACATAAAGAAATAAAGAAGCCATTGCAATTGCCGGAAATACTAGGCCTACTAAAGGCACAAAAATAGAGGGAAAGTTTATAGTTGTCATAGAATGGGTACCTCGATTTACTATATTGTACCTGTTTGTTATATATTTTTTTTTTACTTTGTTATTATATTAATTAATGAATTCGAATTCTATAGAAGTGAGTATAGCATATAATAAGTGCAAGGAATGTCGAACGAAAAAAAAAATAAGCTTTCTACATATAATATATGATAATCGACTTTACTTTATTATTCTTCATCTTTTCTTCTTTTTTTTTTTTGCTTCTAATATCTAATGTAAAAAGGAAACATGAGCTTTTTTTTATTTGACTAATTTCACAGAAGGAAAAGGAAAAAGTCATTTTTTTATTTTTTTATCTTGCTGATAAAGGGTTCCCGATTAATAATCGGAAATATAATGAATATATAGAATTATTTACATTTTTTTATTCTCTCTATTCTACAATTAGGGTGTCGCCAACCAAAAACTCCCATTCTTATGGTTTTTACTTTCATTCCGATAAACCAAAAAAACCAAATACTTTATTGACACAAAAAATTGACCTTACTAATTGACCTTAATACTCGGGTTGATTTTGATTCAAAGGAAAAAAAGCGTGTAGCTGAAATAACTCACTTAGAACGCCTTTTAAAAGATTACGTGGTACGATTGGATCGAATAAACCCTTATGGAATAAATATTCGGCTGCTTGTGAACCTTCAGGTATTGTCTTATTCAATGTTTGTTCAATTACTCTTTTACCCGCAAATGCAATGTAGGCATTGGGTTCAGCAATAATGATATCCCCCAACATACCAAAACTGGCTGTCACCCCACCAGTAGTAGGAGATGTAAGAATTGATACATAGAATAACTTTTTATTTGATTGATACTCATATAAAGCAGACGATATTTTAGCCATTTGCATTAGGCTCAAGCTTCCCTCTTGCATGCGTGCCCCTCCGGAAGCACATACTAT